CGCTTTGATAGGATTGTCTCCTTATGTGGTACTCGACCGGCTAGACTTCGATTACTTTTTTTTTGGAGTTTCTAATCGTGTTAAGCATTTCCTATAGCTGGCGAGAAGGGATCGCTTATTAACGAACCTGGCGAAATTCTAAAGAGGGATCACAAATTGCCCTATTTGTGGGACAGATGGGGAGGACGTTTTGCCATGCTTTGAAAGATTGTAGTTGGGCAAGATTTGTTTGGTCTGTTAGGCCAGAGATCTGGTCGCACTTCATTTCAGCCCCCTTACTCAATAGATTTATGAAAATATCCATGGTGCTGGTATGCATACAGTGTCGGAGCTTGAATGGCCTCTCATTTAATTTTTGAAGTAGCAATTCACCAACTCTGGGCCCAGCGCCATTCAATCTTGTAAACTCATTGACACCGCAATTGGAAAAAGAGATACGAACGGAGAGGAATAACCAATCGATGAAAGAACATGAAACCATTCTGTTTCAATAGAGGTACGAGATACGGTTGGGGGCAATGAAGTAGGTGAAGTGGTTGGATTTTGCGAGCTGTTCCAACCACTGCTGGATGTGATTCCAAGAGCCAAACGAGAATGAATACCACACAGAAGAGTAAAGACCAGGCTCCCTAATAGAATGTTTAACCGATCCATTCCGGATCGACCGAATTGGTACGGAAGTTGTAACATGGGAAAACCACATAAAACACAACTTATTTGAATAACCCGGTGACCTACCAATTGTAGAAGTAGGATCTTTGGCAAGCAAAAAGCACTTAAATAATACAATTCGAGTGTACCATCTTCTTTATCATTTCGAGGAAAAGGTGCGGGAGGAAAAGAAAACAACGAAGGGATCCGAATCGGACCTAAATGGGAATGACATGAAAAGTCTTTTTCAAAACCTAGTATTAAGGGCGTTACGACGATATACGAGAGGAATGGAGAAAAACTCGTGATTGGTGTGGAGGGGAAGATATTTTTATTATATAGTTCAAGAAAGAGTCGTCTCATTTCCTTACATTAGCCATGGAAGATAAATCAAAGTCAATATCTGTGAAACATGAGCTTGTGATATAGCTACACCTAATTCCGAGAGAAGATAGGAAAAAGACTTGTCCACCTATTTGTTCGTTTACCAGGTTCAGAACGAAATCATAAACTATGTCTACCAAGGCTAGTAGACATAGTTTATTAGATCCAGAAAATTCAGCAGCTCCTCGCATCCCCAACTACGAGTCCCACATAACATAACATCATAGTAGGCATCCGTCAGAAAGCCGTGCTGCTGAAGGGCTTCCTCCCCTAACGTTGCCCGAACAAGGTCGGGCATCGTCCATTCTGGGGGTACTACCCTCCCGGCTTCATGCACACACTTCTCGTATTGACTACAAATTTGAGTCAATAAGAGGTCCAAGTCAGGTGCAGCACTTTGCGCGTCGGACAAAGGAGAACTTGTGGAAGAAGCTTCAGAAGGGAAGGAAGGATTAGGAGTATACACGATAAAATCTATATCGCTAAGCGTTGGATTACCAAAAAGTACAAGTTGATTTTCCATTCTGAGATTGATTGGGCGCTACTTCCCTCCAGACAGAAAGAGAGTCTTTCCAGCACGGAGTAGTGAATAACGAAAGTGAGATGTGCTTGGTTGTTGACCAACAGAAAGGATGCATGGGAAAAAGATTCACAAACGAATAAGATCTCGACGCCAGGGAGTTGAACCTGGAATCAAGCTTTGACGGAGCGGCGCACGCAACCTCGGTCATCTCGTCATAGGTAATTAGAGATCGTTGCCCATCACTCAGCGGTTTAGGAGTAGGAATCGTCTTTCGCTACCATGAGATGGAAGCGCTACAACGAAAGTGGTTCACATCACCTACGTACGTAATTTCTACAATTGCTTTTGACTAGTTAAGTTAAGGCTGCTTTATCTACCTCTCCTTAACAGTCGAGCATCGCTAAAGCCCTCTCTCTACCGGTCTACTATCTTCGTTCCTAACTAAACGACGGGTCGACTTGCATGTGTTAAGCATATAGCTGAAGTAGCATGATTGGAGGCTCTTAAAGCTTAGGCTACTTACTATAAGCTTCAACGCTTAGCTTACTATCAGCTTCAGGAAGCACAGGAAACCGAGCAGGGCAAGATCTCTATTCGGGGTGTGCAGGAAGAGGACCTCTTTCTCTTTCGTTCCTAAAGGATGATCTAGCTGTGGATGATGTCCCAGCTCGAGAGGTCAACCTTGTAATCTGCCTATTCTTCTTTCCTCTAGCGGGCTTTGTCTCATTCATTCTTCTATGTTTGAAGCGATACCTCTTACTCCAGAATAGTCACGCTTCCCTGCTGCGATTGAGGAGTTTATTAATCAATATCTGCTATTCTGCATCAGGTCTTTCCACCCGAAAGAAGAGCTGGCTTTGCCCTAGTAGAAAGTGATATGGATTCTTAGCTTTTGAGCAAGAGACTCTCATCCGGAGGACAGGTAAAGTCTAGCTGCCCATTCATTCTCTTCCGACTAGCTCTAACAGCCTGCCTGTTTGTTCTCAGTTGATTCAATAGCTGCGCTTACAAGAAAGAGATTCCTCTAAGCTCTAGAGAACTATCATCATCCACTCCTCAACAAAAGAGCCTATCTTTCTTTGATAGCACAGGGATTAAAGATAGGCTTCTTCAACAAGAGCGGAGTCGCTCACTGCTATCTTCTCCCTGCAAGAAAACGGATGCGCTTAATCAATCTTGTTCCCGAATAAATAATCTTACAGAGAGAAGAGCTCTAGCACCCGGGTCAGGAATAGCCTATAGGTTGAACCGTGTCCCGTAAGGTCACTTTACCAGACTGACATGTAACTACCCTCTTGTTGATCCGGTTGTTCTTATTCAAACCCTGTCGAGGGTGGATCTTGACCCGGGCTATAAGCAAACCATTGATAAACCTGCCGAGCCTTTGAACTGCAAGGTAGAGCTAAGGGCTCACATCTATCTCAAAAGAATCTACATCGATTTCCCATACAGGAAGGGAGCGGAAGAGATTGTGGATAACTTATGCTGCAAAGAGCAGTCCATTTTACCCGAATGTCAAATCACTTCTTCTTTCTATTTGGCTCTATATGGCCCGTTTTATTCTCCTCATGTGGCCTTCCGGTTGTTTTCTCACTCAGTAAGAATCTTGCGTGTAAGGTACGATGTTAGTCGAGTGAAAGGAGAGAGGAAGGAATTTCCAGGACACTCTCACATCGGGGGCGTCTCTTCTTTATTAAACCCTGAAATTTGGGGGATTCCATCAAGCCTGATCTGAGATTAATCAGAGAGATCACTTATATTGTCCGTTGTTCACAGCGAATTAGGGAATCGAGTTCTGAAGAGGTGCTCTGTAAGCTCTCGTTACAGAATGATGCAAAGCAAGTGGGAAAGGTACCGAAAGTAGTTATAGAAGCAAAGGAGCGAATAGACTCTCGGAAGGAGAGTGACAAGTTTAGCTTTCGGAACTGGGATTGATACTTTCATGCTAGGAGTTGAAGATGGCGCTGTCCAATCGCCTTGAATACCCTTTCTACTTACTATGAACTAAGGGTCCATAACATAAACTCAAAGAAAGACGCGCACATTGAACCCCTGACTGTCCAGCCCCGTTCGTTCGCATCCTAGAGTAAGCTCACTCCTTGGGTCTGGGCTTGTCTCCCACTTTACTGCCCCTTCGTTACGCTCCATGACATACTCCTATCTTCTTGAGAGTGACTGCCCCATGCATGGGAAAGATAAAGGTGACTTTAGCCTCCAAGGATAATATAGAGTCGAGAAGCGACTAAAATCTCGTATATATAGAGAGTAAAGCCGTTCCAATCTGCTATAGCAAGTCCTTCTTCACTGGAAGGATGGAACCCTGATTGGTATGCCAACATTTTTTATTGGTAGGTTGACCACATTGGAGGAAACTGGTTACCGGGCTTGTTACCATGTCTCCCGAGTGATGATCTCCTAAGTACATATGGCGTCAGATGTGATTCTACATCTCAAGTTTAGTGCCGCCCGAAGAACACTATTTTTTCTTTTTTAACTTATTGAACGAACCGGAATTCAAAGGAGCAGAACTGACTGCTGGTGGAGCAATCAACGGCTGATGGGAAGGTTGACTGACGATAGGTGTTTGGGTGGCGTGGAAGGCCATGATGTACGTTTTCTGTCTTGCTTTCTATTCTATAGAAGTGCCAATAGCCAATAATATAAAATCTTACTATTAAAATAGAGGGTAGTCTAGCGCGTAGTTTCAAAGAATGAAATTAATAGAATCAGCGATCTATGCCTTACTCAACCACCTCTTTAAGGTCTTCAGTAGTTAGGGGGCGCGGAGCCACTGTTATCTCCTCTTAGGGAGTCTGGTACCCACTCCTCTTCTCTTATTGGCTGGGGATGTACACAGCAGTCGAAGCAACGTATAATAAGCGTCGATCGCGATACGCCTTCGATCACCCGGATAGATTGAGTCAAGTAATGGCATCCACTGCCTTAACTGGCATGACATCAAAGAAAACTACCACTCCACTTTTAAAAGGAAGGCTTGCCTTACGGGCACTTGTTTGCTTTCTTGAAATGAGCTAGCTTAACTCTGATTGGGAAAAGGCGTAACCGCTGTTTGAGAGATAACTAGTTACTTTATTACCTAAAGTTCACTTATTTGTAGCCTACCACTAGCTTTATCTTTTTAGGAGGAAGCTAAGCCAAGTCCAAGATTATGCTGTAAGGCATCGATTTCCGGCCGATTGCCTTCTGCAAAGGTCTCATATTCTTTGACAGATTCTCTATAAAGAGTACGGTACGGATGAGAAGAACAGATAAGGGTCTTGCCCGATCTTCCCCTTACAGGTAGGATATGTGTTCGATAGGAACGTCCTAAAAATGTGGGGCGCGTTCCGTCTATATCAGTTAATATGCTGCTGGAGTTGGATTCTTTGAGCTGTTAAACAATAGATACATGGGGGTTTTAATAACGCCGGATCGGCTTATCAATAGTGAAAATAGAGTACAGCTGCCGTCCGCTTGACTCTTTTTGAGTAAGATCAGTAGGCGAGAAGCTCACATCCGGCTCCATAGAAGACATAAGTATTTACGATGCTTTGAATAGCAATCTTTCGTACCCCAGCAAGTCTATTGATGGGAAAGCTTAATAGAGTGACCAAGCTAAGACCTTAGACGAAGAGAGTGTCCAACCAATCACGCCAAGCAGCCCTGCACTAAGCAAGTCGTAGTCCCAGCTTTTTTTTTCTCCGGAAGAGTCCGCCTTTTTAACGTGTGATTTCCCCTCCAGGGTAGGAATAGGGATGTTTTTAGTACAGATCTTTTAAGCGAACCACTATTAAGAGTATTTGATTCAGGATCATCTGATTTGGATGAGCCAAATCCTTTCCATTGCCATTCAACAAGCCCATGCTGTTGTGGTAATCATTCTTTATTATTAATTAATAAAGTAATTATTAATTAATAAAGTAACGGGGATTCAAAAAAGAATAAACCATAGCTCCGTTGACTCTTTCAAAAAATATCCTCGTAAAGAAGAGGGAACGTAACGATAGGACTTCTTATTCATAACACAGGAAACGGACTCTTCTTGGAATTTGTACTTCCTTTGTTTAGTTAGTAAGAATAGGCCGGGTCTCCCAGTGTAGGACTGCTCCCATTCATTTGGAAAGTTAGAGCATCTCCTGATTCGATGATCTATTGAACTACGGCCGCTCCTACTTTCTTCTTAGTGGTTTGGTACTCCCCTTTTTTAATAAGTAATTTTAATAAGTAATAAGGGCTCTTTATCGCTAATGGAAAGCCAGTGCATGAAGATCTATTCCCCTCGTCCTACGACCTTCCCGCCTAAGGGGAAGGGGGTGGATTGAGGCCTTTAGTTCGTGTTCCCTGGCCAAAATGGGGAAATCACACACGGAAATCAAGTCTAGCTCCACCCGGGCTTCCACGAAAGAACAATAAAATTAATTAAGTAAAAAAGGAACGAAGTCACTCGCCCTATAATAGAATAGTGAAAGCTGGAGAGGAACGAAGGGATGGGGTATTCGTGATCCCAGGCAAGAAAGAGAAAAAGTCCCATCTAGCACTATAAGTTCCTCGGATGTGAATTGTCGTTCCGGGATGCTAGACTAAAGTATGCGGGCACAAGCACCTGAGCAACAGGAGCCTTCTATTGTGACTGACTCTGGACCTGAGTCACCAAAATCAGCTACACGAAGCCCTCAAAGTCCGAAAGGTGTCAGAGAAAGCCCAAGGCCCACGACCCAGAGAGTGCCTTCGTCAACAAAGAGTGATAAAAGCAGCTCTATCAATCAGAGAGCAACAATATATTCAAAAAGAGGTCTCCCTATACGGCTGCTTGCTTATTGGCTATTGTCACTATTGAATCAGAATTACTGTATCAATGAAAATTAAAATCTCGTATTGTAGTCAAAGACAACATAGTACTCGTGCGAAAAAAATCCCATTTCTTTGTAGGACAAAAGCCAACCTAAAAAAAAGTCTTTCTTTTCTCGGCGAGTGAGGTTTCGGCCCCCCTTGTTGAGCGTGGCTTTCAAGCGGAAGAACTGGTGTTCGTACGCCCGATAAAGAAGATATTGTTATGTCAAAAAGTGTACCTAGAATAGGAACTAGAACGCTTCAACTTGGCCACTGAAGAAGGCGTAGGAGCTGGGCGAAGCGGTAGCGAAGCTCAGGTGGTGATGCAAGTGCGCGGTGAGCGTAGTAGCCCCCTCGGGCATGCTCTTTGTACAACCAAGCGAAGAGCTAGTGAGGGCCGGAATGGAATATCGTATGTAGTGTAGAATCGGATCTGAAGCTCTTTACTAGGATTGGAACAAGCGAGGAACGAGTGACCACAAGCTCCGCTTAAGCGCTCGACATGCAGTTAGCTTAAAACATGTTCATCATGTGGCCGAGCGAAGCGCACCTGCGTGAAGCAGCCTAGCATCACTTTAGATAGGAGCAGAATGGATGACTTACAACTGAAAGTAAGTTCTTCGGATCGATATATCGTACGACGTAATGGAGATCTTGGTCTAGGTCCGGTGGTTCGCAGAATTCGGTCGGGACCTAACGATGTTCGATTCGTCACATGAACGGGAGCGGACGATTCCCTCGTCTCTCCCTTTTTCGGGGAATGGCAGCAAGCAATCACAAGCAAGTGATTGAATGAGTGGGGGGCTCCGAAAGCACATGCGGGATAAGCAGGTCTTTCAGGAGACGGTCTAAGGGTCCGGTCTAGAAAGAAAAGATAACTCTCAACAAGCTGGAACTAATCAAGATCAATAGGAAGAGGAGTTAGCTATAAATTAATTTTTTTGACAAAGTTCATGCCACGACGATCTATATGGAAGGGCTGTTTTGTTGATGCATTCCTGTTGAAGTTGAAAAAGAGACAAACACTCATGTTTCAGCTCCCGGATCTGCTTGGATTATCGTATAATAAGAGGAGCCGAGCCGTCTTAGGAAATGACTGAACTTAAAAGACAGATGCCACCTCTGCGAGGGAGTCACTTGTCTGATCTTGCGGTGCACTCACTCCCGTTACGAGAATGAAATGACGCCCCAGCTCGACTCGAGACCAAGACTCCTTCCTTACAACTCGCACCAATAGCGGCACTGAGCGGCCGGAGATTGATTGAAAAGGCAGCCGCCCCTCCCCCCCTAGCCGCCTACCTACTCGTGCTCGTATCTCGATCGGAGGTTAAGAGTGTGGTCCGGCGGAAAAACAGAAGTAGTCCGTATCAAGTGATACGTTAATTGCTCAGTAGTGCTTCGCCACTACCGTAGCTGGCGGAAATAGCTTAATGGTAGAGCATAGCCTTGCCAAGGCTGAGGTTGAGGGTTCAAGTCCCTCCTTCCGCTCTTGGCTTCGTCGTTTAGTGGTAACGAGTAGAGTAGGCATCGCCTCTCGATCCAATCCGTCTTTCCCTGGCCTCCCCAACACACTCTTGATACGAAAGAAACCTCCCGCCATAGAATAGAGAAGAAAGAGATCTAAAGTCTGGGTCCCCTCGATCACCCTTCCCTTGAACCTGAACTGGTCGAGAGAGATGAACCCGCACCACATTTGATAACCTTCGAACTGAAACCCCCAACTAGAGATGGAATTCCAGAACCTAAACAACTCAATGGAGAGCTCCGTGACCGGTTCAATTCAAGGGAAGGTCCACCAATAATGGAAAGGCCATTCCCCTCCCTATCCGTTTCTTGATCCCTCATTCCACGAATTCGTTGTTACTGATTCATTCAAGGACTGAAAGCTTTTCGTTTTATGAAAAGGCATAGACTCCCCACTTCTTTGTCTTATTAGCGCAGGTCTTCGTCAATGATGAAAGCCGCTGAACTTCAGACTCGAGTTGAGAAAGAGGGCTAGGCCAAGGATAGGAGGGCTTTCAGGGACTGGGGAAGACGGGTGGATTATAGAGCTAGGGGCAGATCAGAGGTTTGTCCATTGGGATTGGGCATGGACGAGCCTCGACTGGGCCAGCATTGATGAAAAAAAAACTTATCCCATCGCATCATTAACCGGTGTAGGATTAAAGATCAGGTCCGGGATTCGAGTCAAATCGACCTTCCCTCTCATCTCAGGGTGAGGCAAGGTAGCTTGCTCGTTCGTTGTTCAATATCTCGGCTGCTCAAGAAGTTGGACTAGCAGCTCCTCCGACCCGGAGTGGATTCTAGGGGAAGGGCAGAGCCTCACCTTGCTGTAAGTAGGAAGGTCTTTGTTGCTGGGACTGGTTCAAACTGGACTGAAGGGAGGAGGAATGAAAGACTCCGATCTTACTGGGGATTCATCACTGGCTAGGGCTTTCGAATCAAAGCATGGGCATCTGCAACTAAGAGGGAACAGTAGATCGTCGATTGAAGAGCCAGGTCAGTCAACTTCTATTGATTATTGATTCGACTAGAGGGACTCCTAGCAACTTGTAGGGGCCCCATGGAGATGCAGGAGCCGCCAGCCGGATCGACCAATAAATGATAGGCCAGAGGGATGGGCTCATTCGACTAATTAGTGATCCCTGGCCCTACCTAACAAAGAGATGTCCCTAAACTAAAATAAGAGGGGATTGGTTGATCGGAAAGCTCGGGCAGGAGTAGGACATTCCATTAAAATCTTTCTGATCCGCTAGCTCTCACTCCTTGCCCTATTCGGTCAAGCAGCTTCACTCCTCTCAAATCCTATTTTATCATCGACAGGTAGGGTTAATTCTAAGGTTCCTTATTCCGGTTGTCAAGCGGAAGAAGAGGGAGAAAGAATGGGCACAGCCCCACCAGCAGCCCGCGTTTTCGACCCGAAAGGAATGGAAAATTAAACAAGAATCTGTGTTCACTATCTATGGAGCGGAGTGACTATCCTTAATCTCCTCTTCCCTATCTCCCCCTTGCCTTTTTTTCTTTTTCTCGCCTAAAGGTAGTTTACTTGCTTACTTGTTAGAGTCAGGAGAATCCATTTCTTTTTTATTATTGTTTATTATATTATGATTGATCTGTAGTTCAAGGGCACTCTTCCTAATCCGAGTTTAAGATGGAATAAGACCCAGACGTAGAGTCCCGTCGGCCGGTAAGGGATTTTTTCTATTGATTTTTTATTCCCTTCAGTCCTTACCTTTAAAAAAGGGATTCTTATCTTTCCCCACGAGGTCTTCAAGCCAGATGGAGTAGTGCATCTCTGTCTTGAAAGCCGCCCTACAGATAGGAGTTCCTATCTCTACTGCCTATCCAACCCGAAGATTCTTATTCGTGGTGGAGTGCTTCGAGTAGGATCCGACCCCATCCCAGCAGTCAAAGTCCTTCCTGACCCGGCTCACCTGCCTCTGAAGCTGGAATGCCTTTCTAGAGGAGGCTACCCGAGGAATCGAGAAGTTTGAAGTGGGATGTGGAATGTGATTGGTGATGGATGGTGGTTATGAAATAAGTTCTGCATCAGATGATGAGCCCGTGCGAAAACTTTTTCTTTTATTGGCGCCCGGCTATTCGATTGAGTCGAAAGCCTACCAACGCATAAAGGTTCCGATTCGAGCGAGAGCCCAAACGGGGGAGTCGATAACGTCTTGATCGAAAGCTCCACTGTTCTGAATAATGAGAAAGACTTTTCAAAATTCGATCAAATCGATCGAGAATCTTATCATCTGTTAGGTAGGCCAACCGACCGAGTTTTGTTGGGCGTCCATGTCACAGAACCTTTCTTCTAGCCAAGAATCCCATTATTGATCGAATCGGGGCCAATTCATTGGCAAATGAAAAATCTACTGTTTTAACACTCAGAAAAAAACCTAGACTAGAAAAGAAGAAGAGTAACTAAGACAAGAGCTAGGTAAGCAAGATGGAGAGGCTAGAAAAGGCGGGGCAAGGGGCTCTCCATCTCTAGGAAGATTGTGTCCAGGATCTGGTAATCTAAGTTCTGGTCGGCTCGTATTAGCCTGTGCTTTATTACAGGTAGTAATTCCCCCCGTTCCTTTAGTCTTTTCAACGGTACTTGAATCTTAAGTCGCGGTCATGTCTCGCCCCCCAGTATAGTGACCGATTCCATGTTTCCCCCGAATTTCATCAGTTCCAGGCTTTCCTCTCCCAGCAAGAGGATGCGCGAACCCCCAAGTCAAGCGCGCTAGCGCTTTACCAAGGCTTTCTCTGATAGGGGCTCGAACGCCGTTGCTTGTTTGGGTCGAGCGGCTTCAAACCTCTGCTCATCCATCTTCATTCCAAAGGCAAACATTTCAATTGAGTGACTGTAACTGCTATGGTTTACAGTCAATAGTTCTTAACCAACCCTTTCTCGCCGAGCTTTATAAAGCTTTAAGAGAGAAGAGTAAGGGGGACCTTCTTTTTCTCCTGCGGAGCCCCTCAGAAAGTAACCGGCGGCCGGTAGCTCTACTAAGCGAAGAACCGCTCGCTGCCTTTTCTTCGCGAATAACATGTGCAGGGAGCCGCCTAGGAGAAGAGAAGCAAGCTACCTTCCATCTATATCTATAGGCGGCAATGGTCAGAGCTGGTAAGCATGGTCACTGTATCGGCGGCCGGCGCTCCGCGTTCTATCTAGGTTCCGCTCTTACGTACGCCCCACCTCACATAGAATAAGGGGAACCCCTTCCATAGAAGAACCCGTGTGGGTGAGAGGGGATTGAATCATTCATTCATCAGATACGTCTTCTTCCGTGATCCATTTCATGTCACAACTCTAATTAGTTATCAAAAGGCCTACTTTACAAACAAAGGGAAGGTCGTTTCCCGGGAACCTTGCAACCTTGCGGTTCCCGGTAACCGGCCGCATCGGCCCGGTAACCTTCGTTACCGTCGGTTCCCGCAACCAAGCAAGCCTTTTGATTATGTCTTTCTTTCTGAAGGGCTTGCGGTTCATTACACCAAAGGCTTTCAGTGAACTATTGAAGCTATCGAGAGAGTACCAAATGCTGACGAAGGTTTTCGGTGGACGCGGAGCCAACGAGTCTTTAAGTAAGTGGGCGTTAAGCGTAACGAGTCTAAGGTTACAGAAGCGTTCGCCAACTTTGATAGGTAAACGCTTTGCAAGCAAATAGAGCAGAGAGCTTACCGTCTGTTTCTATTAGAGTCGCGAGCTTGTTGTAGTCGGTCCGTGAAGGGAGAACTTGCTGCTTACTTGCTATATCCCCGCGTTCTTGCACGGCTCGTTCTTCGAGCCCTGCTTCTCCCTTCCCCCTCTCCCCGTTCGTTCTACCGTCCAAAAAAGCCGTATGGAGTATAGCCAAGTGGTAAGGCATCGGTTTTTGGTACCGGCATGCAAAGGTTCGAATCCTTTTACTCCAGATTATGAACACCCGATCGGATCTGTCAAGAACGAGCTGACGACAACAGGGGAAGCGGCTGATTGCAGTCCCTGAGCCCAGCCCGGGAGGAATGCACGGTTCCCTGGCGCTTCATGGGACGGGCGTTCGCAGTCCCCCTCCCTCTAACCCTCCCCCGCTCCCCATACGAATTTGAACTACGATCCCCTGGAGCAAAACGCTTTTGATACACTTTTGAATGCTGTCACCGAAAGTGTTAAAAAACTGACGGTAACACATAATTTTCCCTGCCGGAAAACTGGACATATTCAAAAATAGTCGAGCAGGTCATTCATTGGGGATCCGGCGGATCTACGTTATATGAGATTTTTTCTGATATTACGGAGTATGGCTTTGCCAGTAATGACTTTCACGAGGCATTAAATATCCTCTATTCTATTGGGGGGCCGGGGGTTGGTGGATAAAGATGGACAGTAAGGATTGCGTAATATCAATTTTTCGGCCTCGCTTAGGTTCCTATCGATTCTCCCCGGATTTTAGGATCACCTTTGACCTGCCCGACATGCTGTTGACTTGGAGATTAATTCTTCGGCCGTACCTTCTGCGGTCGTTACGCTTGGCTTGATTGTTGGGCTGGGACCGAATAAAAGTAGAAGCCTCAACCGTGTCGAAGGCATTATAACTACAGTACGCTACCTCCAAAATCAAGATCTACATCCCGTCGCTACCCTTTCAGCCCTTTAAATGTTCATCTTCCCGCGTGAGGGTGATCAGCGTTCTCGTTCACGAAGCCAACCGAGTTGCTCATGGTAAGGAGCATGTGAGGGAGAAGGACCAAACTTCGTCTCTTCGAACGGAGCCCTGGTTTCCTTTTTGATACTATGTAACACCTCCTCATCAACAGACGTTTCCCGAATAACCATTCATTTCATGAAAAACCTGCGCTTGTTAGCAGCTGAATCACTCTCTCCTCTCGTAGTGGGCCTTTTCTCATCCTTATCGTACGGGACTAGAGCAAGCTGGCTAAGCCGCATCTTCTGCTTTGCATTTGTCTTTCAAAAACCCGTTCTTGCTGTTCTTTCATCAGCAAATGTGGCAAACTACTGGTGGTCTTTTCTTCAACTATAAGATCTCTGCTCAAGTCTTTAGAAAGCAAGAGTCCTGCTGTTGGAGTAAAGGCATGCCTTTAGTTAAGGTAGCGAGTTACTTTCCGGTGAGATGGTCGTTATATTTAGAGAAAGTAAAGGCGCCCGATTGGAGCTCATTGGTTCAGCAGGAAGAGGAGGAAAGGAGAATTTACTACGAGAGTGCAGGGATTTGCTCCTCAATAGGTATCGGGGTACGGATAGAGTACATTGAAACAGATTGCTTGGTCGCTAATGGCTTTCTACGACGTTAGTGAGAGCAGAGTCCAAAGCAAAACCAATTAAGCTATTATAATTATAGTATGATAATGAATTCATTGGTGGCAAAGCTCTAAGCCTGCAGACGGATATCTGTCGGGACCCGAGGATACCTGCGATGATGAGGTTCCCATGATGATGACATGCAACGTCATATCCGTCCGAACAGACTGAACATCTAAAGAGCTCATCGTTGAGCTAGACCGGAAAGATGAACGCCGAGCTAAGGGCGAAATAGCCCGAGACTGTAAGGGGTGCGTGCTGAGAATGAGGTACAGGTCTCTGTCGATTTAGACGGCCGTGGACCCCTAAATAGGCCGGCATTCAAAGCATGAGAAAGCCTTTGTTAAGCAAGGTAGGAGTAGGAGGGAGTAATTCTGTTAGGAAAGAAAGGTAAATCATTCTCGTAGGGCAGGCAGTAATTTCAGGTCTCGAAGGTACCTTATAAAGGCATCATCTAGTAGGGCATACGTTCCCCCATCCGTATCTATCATATGTGTTGGGTGAAGAGCTAAGACAATGCCTGGGCCGGGGGAAGAGTCTGCAACAAAATCAATTGAATAGACAGAGAAGTCCGGTAAGCGTATCGATTCAAGCAAGTCCCCGACTAGTTTAGGCGCCGCCTTCCAGACTTATGATGAACCGCCGGGTGGTATGAACTCCAGAGCCCTATTCTGGTTACAGAGTGCGGGTAGCCGACAAGTAGGTTAGCAAACAGGTGAATCAATAGGCTTTGCTCCTGCCTTCGCTTCCAGGAGAGAAAGAGTACAGGCCTGAAAGCTATTTTTACACAAGATAGGATGGCTGGGAGGGAGTTCTTGAATGCCGAATCCCTGTATTTCATACCCGTCGGTAGGCTTTCTTCCCGCGACCCGATTCCAGTGTATCGTAGAAAAGATACTTCGCAGCTGGTTTGGAACCCTGAGCAGACTCCGGTGATATTGAATCAGCCAGAAAGAAGGTTAACTCCTCACCTTTGAAATTGAGCTTGAGCTGCTAATAAGTCAATACCCTCTGTTCTTATTTCACACTTCCATAAATAAGGGAAGAAGTCTGTAGGAAGCTACCCGAAGATAGGACATTCATTCCTCTAAGGCAACGCCTTTAGCTACTCAACTACTTGAGCTCATTCGATACCAGACAAGCGCTCATTGGCTACCAGGGCGCTACCAGAACTACTCAGATCGCTTCCTAACTCCTTTAATTTAATAGGAGTGCGTATGAGAGAATCATGTTAAAGAGAACTATGAGGAAGCATAACCTAGTAAGAAGAAGAGCTAGCAGCGGAGAAGATCCGCTATTTGAACACCGCTTACTGTACCAGCGGTTGCTGATTCAATTGGCTTAGATTCAATAGCAGCCGAGTCGATAACCGGATTCTTCAATACGGATACAAAAGCTCACTCATTCCGGAATGGTCGAGTAGATTCATGAGAGGGGAACCACTGCTTGACTGGAAAGACGAAAGGCGGAAAAAGGCTCCTTAACCCACTCACTCTGAAACCCAGAGAAAGAAAATGAGCCAAGCCTAAAGCCCGTAGGGTGTAAATTGATAAGACCAATAGGGAATCAAAAGGCAAGATTGAGAGATAGAAGGCCAGGCTTGTCGCCAAGGGGTTCACTCTGAAAGAGGACATCGACTACACTGAGACCTTATCCCCGCTTTCTATTCCTTCCCGGCCTGCTGTCGTCAACGGTCCGCTTCCTTGAATGAGAGTTGGTCTTCCCGATCCACGAATACTGTCTGTTGTCCTTTACTTGTTTAGTGGCATCTGTCTTAGGGCATCTGGAATTATCTGTTTCGGTATTATAATTTGTAAACGGCCGAACTAAGCTAAGCGCTTGGCTTGTCTTATTAGGTTCCCAACCGACCTGTACATTAAATATCGAAATCCGTTACAGAAAAGAATTAACATAACGAGGCTTGGAGTATCTAAAACTAAGTCCAGCGAACTGGAAGTCTCTTCAGACTCCCTCATTGCTTGGCTATCGAAGTGGACTTGTACATTGATAGCCTTTCGCGTGCGTCGACACGACATGCTTACCTTTCATTCTTTTACCCTTCTTCTCCCTCGGCTGGAAGGAATAGAAAGAACACAACTATCATAAAAAAAGCCGGGAGAACTCCTATATATTACATTACAGCGGGATAAATTCCTACATGAAAGAAAGCTACACCCATCCTAAAAAAAATATCAATAAAGGTACAAGGCTCTAAGAGAGAGCCATGCTGAAGGAGAGACCCGAACAGAGACTGGGACGAACAAACAGAGACGCGAAGCGCATCGAAGAGCTTCGTTAAGCCCGTTAATTCTGTACGTAAGAGAATATCCCACTGGTCGATCAATCAATGAAATAATTACTACAATTGTGGTGGTACCAACATGGCCAGTTAGCTCAGAAACCCTCTACCCACTATAAGAAAAGTAGAGGCGCTTACCCACTCTAATAGTTCGCCTTACGGCTCACCTTGGAAGTATGGCTTACCTGAAAAACTTCCACTCCCCTCGTTGACAATCACCAATGAACTACGACCACGGCCAAGATTCTTTCTACCACGACCTCGCGCGGTAACCTGTGTTGCTTTAAAATAAAAACCGTTATGGTACTGTTGTCACCAGTCCTCTGGCCTTGGGAAGGCCACCTCCTACACTACAATAGGTCATTGAAGGCGAAAATCCGACGGATCAACCGTTACGGGACAGAAGCTTTAGCACTCAATCTGTCTCTGTTGCTGCTTCCCGGTAACATTGATCAATCAATTTACGGGCGGAACCTTCCTTTAAGTCTATCGAGTGCCTGACTTCTCTATTGATCTGACCGGCTCGATTGAGACAGAGAGTAAAGGTGCGAATCGGCTAAAAGGCTGAGTCCGAGACTGGGAGAAGAACTAGCAAGAAATGCAGACTTCGCTCCGCACCTTTAGGTAAAGATCCCCATTGTCCAATCTTCCTTTAATGGAGATATTCTAAAATGTAACTTCCGGTAAGAAAGGGGATAGATTCTCGAAAAAAAGATGTGCGCTTCTTCTTGATGCGGCAGACTGCCTCTTTCTAGATAGATTCTATGGATGCTGATCTGTCTCTTTATTGGACCAAAGAGTGGCTCTCCGCGGAGTTCGTTCCGATGCCTGTCGTGCCTTGCAAGATTGAGATATCAAGGCTGGTACCAAAGCAAAGAGAAGAATAAGAATCTAATCTCTGCTGCCCACAACATAAAGGGGCTCATTACTCGTTTTCGTATTGGATTGGGATGGGACTATCCAATAAGGAATTCCCTTCTTCTTTCATTTCACTACTCCTTTCTTTCAACTTTCAAGGCTGCTTAGTTCGTAGTTGAAGGAAGGTCTCGTATCCCGAGATCTATGTGAAGAGAATAATCTTCGGTGAGTGAACAATGAGGCTATGCTTTCTACAAGGCACTGTAAGCTCATGGTCAATCCATTCATCGAAACAGAAGGACGGCCAGCCCATAAGAGAAGAGGCTTATCCATGTAAAAAACACAATAGACGAGCTCAGAAGACCTTGCCTTTGAGGCTAATTCGAAGAAGAAGATTCCGGAATAGTCCAACCGGGTAAACCAATTCTTATCCTTCTTCTCGTCCATCTTAGCAGAGACGAAAGGGAATCGGTCAGGAATAGCCTTTAAGGATTCTAGCTCCTCTAGACCATACCTGTTTAGCCGATGTCTTAAATATAAGACTGGTAGAAATTTTAGGAAAAATTGCATTTAGAAGCCATGACATGACCAGCTGATTTGTGGCACTCCAGTCAGCCATCTTGGTCTCACTCATATTGGGGATCAGAGAAAGAAAGCGGGCTGACCTCTAAAAATAGCCTGCTCCATAAACGCTTTCCTACAATGAACAGACGAACCGAGCGAGCCCAATGCAAAGAACTCCAGTGAGGAGATCTGGTTACCTTTTTTTCTAATACGTAATACGAGGAGGTAATTTGTTGATACCGAGAATGATAGAAGAAGCTTCAAAACCCCTGCTTGAGAATCCGGTCTTTGAGAAGGAGCTACATGTGTTCTTGTTCGAGAATCCGCATCCCGTCGAATCAGCTGTGAGGGTGAAAAGGGCTTACGACGAATAGGCTCTTTGATGGGGCATTACTGGGTCACTATAAATATCATACATAAGAGAAGAAAAAGGGTAAGTAAAAGAAAGGCATTGCGTCCTTCTCTTTTCCAGTACAAGAGTTCCTATTTTGTGCCCGAACCTCTGATCCGATAGCTGCTATAATATGCATCTACGACTAGCTACAGGAACTAGATGAAAACTTCTACAACAGGGTATCGAAGAATGCATTCTGACATCGAG